CTAGCCAACTGAGGATTTGGTTTTTGTGAAACACGGAGAAAGAAGTCATGTCTCCGCCGGTTCCTGCGCTTCAATACATTGGGCTTTCGTACTGGATTTTCTTTCTGGTGCAGTTCTATCCGCTGCTTTCTTATCTTCTTTGGCCGCAGGTGCGAGGGAAGGGGCTGATATGGTTTCCAATCCCGATGAGAGAGATGACTGGTGTTATACCCCTATCTCTTATTCCCCATTCTGTTGACTATATACAGCTGGTACTGAACTCACCCATCGTCGCTTTCAAACTAGTGGTGGAAGCTATTCTATTTAGTAATTACATAAGATGATGACGGAAGCCTCTTATTTAGCCGCATGGTTGTGCGATAGCTCCCATTCGTTATTGTTCTGACGCCCGAATGGAGAACGACTCGCACGATAGACGACCCGCGAGCTTCAAGGCTCAAATGCGGTATCGGTTGTTCGAAACCCTCTCGTGACTGGGAGCAAAGTAGGTACAACTCGGCTCTAACGGCTGGAGCCGTTACGCAAAGTTTCCTGGTCTTAGCGAAATCAGCACGCGTCCTTAACCTGGTCGAATTCTCAGCTGGCAGAATCAGAGCAGGTGTTCAAACCTGTTCTGGGGACGGCCCCAAGCCCGATAAAGGCGGTTGATCAGGCCTCCCGCGAAAGATATCAACGCGTGCCGGGAGACGAAGACCCTGGGCGGAGTGGGCTTTAGCTATTCCAACACTCCGTAAACCAACCTAGTCAGTTGGGTAATCCGATCTCACTTTTCACGGAATAGGGAGCTGTTCCGCGGCGTCGGAGGGATGAGTACTACTAGTGGGCTGGATTCTTCCTCTTCTCTAGCTATGGCTTATTTTTCATGGCGGGTGAATAATGTGATAACTCATCCATGCGGGTAGTCCCTATCTGCTGTCATGCCCCTCTAAAGGCTGTGTCAAACTCCCGAGAGTCCAATATCGTAGATCAAGAGATAAAGCCGCTTATTCGGATTTGACTTGCGCCTCAGCTTGATGAAGGTCAAGACATTGGCAAGGTCCTCTTGCTCTTCTCTCGTAGCTATGTCCTCAACTACGACAGCTACTGGAGTGAGGTTGCGTAATAGAGTGGCAGTTGCCTATTGACAGAAGTCATCTCGACGCACACTCACCTGGAAATGGAAGACTGAAAGCCAGAGTCTTGAAACTAAGGGTCTGAAAGAGTTCTCTTTCTCTTGCCGGACTCGTCAATGAAGTCTGAAGTCAAGAAGCGGTGTCAACTCTTGGCCTCGGAGCTTCTGTGCCGTTAGCTGCGAACTCAACTCTTTTGTCATCGGCTCATCTCCTGATATTTAATGAAGTGGGCTCATACCTGACTCGCGCAAAGACGGACCTTCTCCTTCTGTTAGACCTCATCCATGATATGTCGCTTTCATTGAACTAGTACTCGTTGCTTACTTTGATGAGTCTGAAACACCTCCCTATCTTCCAATAACGTATATAGGAACTGCTTCATTGCTCCTTTCTTCACTCTGATATGGAATGGAATCATCTTTCCGGAAAGTTATTTGATAATATGAATAGACGGGCAGAAAAACTCTAATCGAGGTAAATTTCCGAGAAGTCCAGTTCTGGTTTGATACCAGTCTCAGGGTCCAACTCCTCTAATACAAGGAATGTGTCCGCATCGTACCGAGCTTTGCTCGGGAGGCCCTGGATTCACAACAACTATGTTGTCCCCTCCACTTTTCATCAGTGCTTCAAATACAAAGCAGATGGTGATCAGAAGATGGTGACTTAATTCTCAGTTAAAGAATCACACTATGCTGACGAAAAATCTTTCGTCGATAGTGAAGAGGCGACATCTACATCCACACCCCAGTCCTCTAAAAAGGGAAAAAAGAAAGAATAGAAGCCTAAGAGTAGTCCTAAGCGGTCTTCAAAACCGGTTAAAGGACCCGTATTGGGGAAGCGACTCTGGGTCAGACGATGATGAGGTACTACCGAAGCCAAGTCCTCCTTCTCAGAGTCAACCAAAGCTGCCAGAAAGGGTTACTGCACCTCTGACTAAGGTCCAGGTGTCAAATGTCGAAAACCTAAAGACATTTGTCGTTAAGCCAAGAAATAAGGGGCAAAAGGGGATTCTTTATTACAAAAGCTCCCCGCAACCCCTTTCACATGATGACATTAACATTGAAGAGGAACATGTCACTTCCAGCCAGACAAGCTACAATGGGTTTTTGCGACCCTAGGATAAAGCAAATCATGGAACGGGAAGGAAGTAAGGCATTGGAATTAGGAAATAGCATTTATCCCAAGATAGCGGTAGCAAGTCTTCTGTGGAGGCTAGGAGTAGGAGTAGCAATAGGAGAAGGAAAGGCAAGAAGAGCCCTTTCTATTGTAGTGGAAACCATGCCTTTCCCACTTTATTCGAAAGCGCCCCTGTCCTCTCTTCCTTCCTGCTTTCTTACGACAACTACCTATTGTCTATATCATCCTGAAAGAACAAGGTTATCTAGAATCGTCCCTTACTCCATTTCTTTCTGTTAAAGGAAAGCCCATGCCTTGACTTGCTTCACGCTGTACTTACTGCTTGCTTACATGCTTACTTGGAACTGAACTCTCATGATTTATCATAAAAAAATAAAAGAGCGAGATGTGCCTCCATGAAGGCCTTCTCTTCAGAGAACCCCTCAAGGAATGGTTGACCTAGGCTAAAAGAAGCGCTGCTTTCTTCTCAGCTCGCTTAGGGCTTGGAAGATTCTTCGCTAGCGAATCAATCGTACGTAGTAGTTTTTTTCGTTCTATCTATTCGAGATTGGGTTGGTGAATGGAATTCTTATCTGAAACTCCATTACTTTGGAGCTTGCTTCGCATAGGCTACACAGAAGTCACGGAACTCTTCTTTAAAGAGTAAAAAAAGTAGCAGCAATAGCCTTTTTCAACTATGCCTTTCGTCTTTCGCCCGCTACTTCATCGCCTGGTCTCGATGAGAGCCTAAACTAAATCAGTTAAGCGGCTTCCTTTGAGGAAAGTCGGTCTTTTTGGTTAAAAAATTCTATTATCCTTTCTCTACGCAACCCAGGGCTTTCACCCACCCGAACGGAGTCGAACCTTCACTGCCTTTCCTCGGCTCACTTCACTTGCTTGACAGGTTAGAATCCAGCTAAAGATAGGAGTGGATATTGCACTTGCACAGCAGATGTTGAAAACAGCGGTTGTAGATGCAGCGGATTTAGTTCAATGCCATGCTTATTGAATGCCTCCCACGCGTACTTCATGCCAAAGCTTCTCGTTCGATCCCTTTCCCAAGCGTAGAAGGGGTATCGGAAGATCTCTGCTTACCTTAGATAGAGGAGCTACTCTAATAGCTTATGGGAGCTACTTGGCACGCTTGGCCCTAGATTATTTAAGGATACTCACTAGCATAGCAGACTGGCGCTATACAGACAGCTATTCTAGACTGCATAGACTAATGCTTGCCTTCTTGCTTATTCCTTCCCTCTAACCATAGTCTTGCTTGCCACTTGCAAAGAAAGAGCTTTCTAGAGTCAAGTAAGGAGAGATTCACTATCTTCCGAATCATGCCTTACCTGAATGCCAGTCTTTCTTGTCCTTATTATAAGATTCAACTCTGACTAAGCAAAGAATCCAGATAGGAGATTGAGAGAGTGAGATCCTAAGTAATGAGATGAGCTTGATTACGCACCTGATTGACTCTTAGTTACTGAAAGCGCTGATGAACGATCTTCCTTATTTTAAGAGGATGTAACTCGGATTCCTCCTTCACGGCTTGAAGCCGGATAGCTTGAAGCTTAAGGGCTATCGGAATTCCCTTTCAAACTTTCTCGAGTCACCCTAACGTAACGGCTAACAGAACTTGGCTAACTTCTTACTGAATGCCGTACTGAGAGTTCTCTCGGGACGAGCTCTTAGCGATTAGTCAGTCCGGGTCCAGCTAGTCTTGCACTTTCAGACCGGTCCTTCAAACAAAGGCTTAGTAAGCACAGATTCCCTATAAATATAAATTTCCTATAAAGACAGATTTCCTTTCTTCCCCAGAATTAGAATGCTTGCCTTAGCTAATACTGATTGATTCACCGCAGCTTCTCGTTTCTCGCTTAGCTCTGATCTGGTGTCGTCGCTCACAGTCCAAGAAAGGTAGTCCTTTCATTGGCTAACGGGATTACGCTTAATGGGATAGACCGATCATCGCTTCCTTCCCCGACCCTTCGAATGATTGATTCAGTGTGAGAATAGACTCTCTCTGGTAGAACAAAAAAGCCCTTACTTGTGCTTTAGAACAGCAGGGCTCTAGTTCTTTCTTTTGTTATTTCGATCCGTAAGTAAGAGTAAGAACCTATCCAGCTGAGCACGATCTAGGCTACAAAGGCACTTCCGCTCAGAAGGTGGCCCAGCTCACTTCGCGGCAACGACATCCATCCAACGAGATGTGCTTCGGGAAATTCACCATAGGTGATGTCCGCAAACGTCTGCATGCACCCAGCTAGATTTAAGATATATGTATGGTTGAAGGGAGCTGACAGGGAGTCAACAAGGGAATATTGCACCCCCAATCTCGATCTACCGCCGGTTGGATGTCGTAGTCTTTCCACTCATCTAAGTCAGCACCATAACCCAATTTATCTTATGGAAAAAACGTTACAGGTCAATAGTTAAGCTATGATGGGTTCGTCGGGCTTTGATCCCATTCCGAAGCGTTCTGCTCATTGAGTTTTGTAATAAGGTTCCGGTCTTTGTTCGGTGAATCTCGAGGTCTTTCAGATCTCAACCGAAGGGCCCGAATTCAACGATTTCCATATCCCGTTGATATTTCTTTATTCTTCTTATTCCCATCATGCGCTAAGCACACCAGATGATCCACAAGAATGGTGCAAGGATTCGACCCTATAACCGTACCGTCCATCCTACCCTGTTGGTGGCCGGGTTAGCACCTCTCGTCGCCTCTTTTTTCCAACCCTCCACCAGGATTAGCATTTCCCAACAAAGCTACCAGCGAGAAAACAGGTCTTTTGTGAGATTTCATTTCAATGATCAGCGGAAGTCTAGCTATGGATCTCCTTATTTCCATCCTATCTACTAATTTAGTTTTTTTCAAGCATTTTTCGAAAATCTTTCTCGATTGGCACCAACTTCATAGATCAGCACACCGAGCCCCTTGCTATGGGCAGAGTTTGATAAAAATTTGTCTTGGGCACGTGGCTCCTGTGAACTTGGAACTCTGTCGAGTATCGATGCTTTCAACTCTTCTCCACTGGTTCGCCTACTCGTATGTGCCGTCTAGGGGCTCATCAGAAGCAAGAACTTCTACCTTGTCAACTAGCTCAAGATTTGAAGGTAATTCGTAGTTCGCTAACATTCACTCACCTGGAATACTTCCACCTATCGGCTCAGAATTCCATTACGCCCAGTTAACTCACTGCTTTCGCGGATTCGCTAAGCAACTGAAAGAAAAAAAAAAAAATGCTCAAAGGTGGCTTGGTAACATGCTGGCTAAGGTTGGTCTCCCTAAAGCCGAGCGTAGGGTGGCTACTCTACTCCAGTATTTTCCCTTTCTTTGCGGGCAGGGGTGCCCTATATTCTGTGAACAAGACTGGGTGGGGCGGGAAGAGAAGGAGGAGCATTGAGCAAGTAAAGGAAGCATGACATATCAGTTTAGTCACTCTTTCACTAGTGATTGAAAGCTAGGTGCCCTTACAAGAGGGGAAGAAGCTCTAACGGAAGCACCCTCGGGAATCCCGCCTTTCAGATTCTACATCTGCTACTGCTGGAGTGGATAATGACTCTACTACCTGTGCCAGCAAACAAAAAAAAAAGACTTTAAATAAAATAAAAAAAGGCTAGGTGTCCATGCCACCAACCAACTCCTGAAAGAAAAACAAGAGCTTATCCGGCAAACCAGTATAAGTACCCATCGAGTCGAGCAATGATCAGGGGTCAGTTTCAACCTTAGACAGTGAGAGATCAACCGCAGATGGAAGACTACTCCAGCCTAAAAGGAACATACAGTCTTAGGGGGGAATCCTCAACAAAAGCGAAAAGATCAACAGAAAGCCTATATCTATTAAAGTAGCTCGCATGCAAGGAGTTCGTTCCCTCCCCCTCCCCTGCTGCTGGTGGTGCCAATCTAATGCTGCTAAGATTGGTTCAGTCGCTAGCGAAAGGAGAAGGCTCCTACTCACTTTAGTAGCTCTACCGGACCAGACAAAGGCAAAAGACAAAGAAAGAGGCGGGCAAGTAGTGGAAACTCTTAGATAGGAACGTTCAGCGATTGAATTGCCTTCAGTAAATCTAACCAGCTAAGCTACCTAAATAACCTTTCTAATTAAGAAAGGGCAGTTCTGTCGATTCCCAATCTCGAAACTGAGAGTGCGAAGTCACAAGCTGATGAGCTATATGTGAAGTTAAAAAATCCAGTTAAAAAAGAAAATATATAGCTTGATAGCTGAAACTGGAACTCGAGCCGAAAATGGAAATGGTTGGAACGGTCCCGGCTGCTAACCACGTTTCGCTTTATTGCAAAATCGGGAAGTGAGGGAGAGGCTTTCACTCACGGAGTTGCGACTCCTACGGACCCTGGTTCCGAAAGGACTCTATATGGATAGGTTCGGGGCTACCCATTTGACAGTCACTCAGACCCTATAAGGACACGGTAGGGCAAGCCGAGTGCAGGGAGGTGTGGTTATTTTCATACATTTCTCCTTTCCTTACTGCTTCCTTCATTCTGTGGTTTTGAGTTCCCTTTGCCATTCTTCTCCGAAGTTGGCTAATCTTCCAACCAAGTAGTGAGAATATGAAAGGTCAGCATGTAGATGATGCCGTTATCAGGTCTTCGAATTGAGTTGGAAGACGAAGACGATCTTGGGGCCATGTAGCGTTTTGGACAGCTTCCCTTGTTAAGGAGTATAGTGTATTAAGCATGGGATTCACCACTCCTATATATCGATTGTCTACCTTGCCCATGACCGGCACCCTTTTTCCTTCCTCACCCTTGACTTTCTCTTTCTGGGACTCTCTATTTTCGCTTTCGACTAATTCTGTTCGGGAACCAGTCTTCCACGCCACCTGTGGTTTCCGGGCATGGTCGTTCTGCTTGGGACATGTCTGCTACGTCTCCAGCGTTCTCGGGCCCTCGCCCCGAAGCAAGGCAAAAATCGAGCATCGAAGTGAGCAGAGCATATAAGAAGAAGTTCAAAAAAACTAAGTTAATGGGCGACCACCTTCAACATGAATTACTTTCTGGAAGCAGGCCGCCACACCTCCCCTGTGAAAGAGGGCTACGCAGCTGATTCGGTTAATCACATGTCAGAACAGGATCTATTTTTCATTACCAGCTTCGGGTCACCCTTTTTCTTCTTTCTTTGCTAAGCTCTTCCATTTTTGGAGTCTAATAAATCATTTTTTTGGAAATGGTCCATGTCTGCTTGTTCTTCTGTACGGCCATATGACAAGTCATTTGCGAACATTTCGGGAACCTTTGGTTGTCTTTTTGTTCCAAACATCGCATCCAGTATTGCTGGTTTCTTTTTAAAAGAGCTAGCTCATTAGCTATCTGTGAGTGGGGCTTGTTGAAAGCATCTACTCGAGTGTATCGAGAAACGTACCAGTCATCTCAACATTCCAAATTCCTATGTTTCTAGCCAGCAGCCTATTACGTAAACAGCTTTGTCAACTAAGACATATACATTGGAAAACGAATCCTCATGCCAGGTTCAGTAAATCTAAATCGCAGGAGAAACCTGTGGTGGGGAGAGGGGGAAGGCGACGGCTTCCCTCTACCTTCCATCGGCTTAGAAGTGAAAAGGCGGGGGGCCGGTGATCAGAGAGTGTAGAAAGAAGAGAAGTGAGTCTCAGTGAGGACTTCTCCCTCCCCGTCCGCTATTCATGCTTGGGCGTCGGGGCTATCTTTCAAATTCGAATGATTACTTAATTAGCCTTTCTTCTTCGAAGGACTGATTTACTGATTGTGGCAGTCTTTATTCGTAAGAATGGAATCTGTATGCTTTTCTTTTTTTCTGCTATCGATAGCTTTGAAGAAAGGAATGAAGAAGAACTAGGTTCAGAGAAGATCCTCAGCAGGGACGATTCCAGTACTTATATTACTAGAGCAGTTTACAAACTTTGCTAATAATAGCTCACTCTCCTTTACTTTAGAAAGGAAATCTGGACATGTGACTGATCCCACCATGTTCGGCTCACGCAAGGCTTGCTTGCATCCTGAGATGGGAGGACTGGCCGAGATGAGGGTCAGCGCCCGTACTAGCCCTTGACTAAGCGAAAGCGCTAATGGATGGTGATTTCTTAGTTCTTATACTAAGGGTGAGCTTACGAAGCTTCAAGCTAGGCTTTCCCTCCATTATAGATTAGTTCTTTACCTAGGCTAGTAAGATCAGGAAGGAGACATTGAAATCAAGAAAGATAAAGGAACGGGATAAGATAGTCGCTTACAGAAGGGCAGAGAGATCTTATTCAATGCGATAGAAAGAAGGCTTGACAAATGGAGCGAGAAAGCGGTAGATACCATTCCCAAATGCATACACAGTCAAGTTTCCACAATGAATCCCAGAATGGCTAGGTCAGTATGCCCATGCTTTGGAATAAGCTAAGCTCCTATGGTATGGGCCGGTACACTGCCACTGCGGCGGATGACACAGCTTGGTACCTTTACTGCGCCGATCCATTTTTGTTCTTCTCAGCGGGCTAGGGCCCCTCTGCGATTGCACGACCTTTCCTCACCAGCAGAAAAGAAATCCAATCCAAGACCGACTCCGATCCGCCTAGAGTTGATGGCAGCCTAATTCTTTCTCCCTAAACATATATAGAAATAGGAGTAACGACGGGAATGGGACAGGTCACGACTACGTGTTTGACTCCGGCCAGAGAGTGATTTTGTCCAACTACTACTCCAACTCGAGCTCTTAGCCCAGCAAGGTTCAGACCGAACATCGCCGACCCTAGAGGTCCACTCTAAACCAGGAATTCCTACTATTCTAATTCTCAAGTCATACGATTTTCATACGGGCCCGTATCTCCTTCTTTTTTGAGCCTGCCTTGAGCGGGCATGGAAGTCCCTCTTCTTATCAAGCAGGAAAGCCCGCGTATTCTTATTAGAATGTCCATTGGAGCTTGACCTCCGGTGAGGCTTCTTTCCTTTCATAAGGGAGGCAGGGCTCTTTCCATGCTCGGCTAATTGAACCAAAAACAAGTTTCGGATCGATAGAGCGTTTAGCTTGGATTGAAGACGCGAGAGTGAGGGTCGATTTCATTTCAACTCTAAAGGCTTTTCTTTAGCAAGGTATAGGATGGCGGAGCGTAGTGAACGAATGCAAAACAATAGGATGAGCTCGACCGGAATGAAGATCATAACCTGAGGGCGACGGAGCGTATGCCCAGAATCCAAACCGTGGAAATGTCACACTGCCACTGAGAGGTGCGATCCTGGCTCGATACGGAACCCCTTTTTAGCCAATCAATTGCAATTGCGAGGTCCGTCCTTTTCCTACAGGACTAAACTAGAAAGTGTTTGAGTTCGCCAGCAGTAGGACTATCTGAAGAAGTAGCTGCTATGGCATACCATACCCATGAGCCTAATGAGAAGAGTCTCCCCCTAGCTTGACTACCTGTAAGCCAATGGGATCATTCAATGGATGAAGCAAGATGTTGATTTCTCTTTTCATCGAAAGAACCGCCGAGTAGCTCGAGCAGCTTAAAAGCTGAAAAACAGAGGGCCCTTTTAACTTTTTTAAAAGTCTGGGAAACCAGAAACGGAATACCTAGGTCGCAAGGCAAGGGAGGACGGAACCCCACTTCGACTCACCAAGGAGAAGGTAATTACTTTTATATCGTTTCTTCTGAAGTGATATAGATCAATGCCTGGACTGGGGTGGCGTCGGGCCACGGGAAAACGTTTGCAGATGCGACCATGAATCGAAATCGAAACATTCAGCTGTCGACAGACAAACTTTGCCGAAACGTCGACCGCAAACGAAGGATGGCGAAGC